CTTCTACAGCAATCGATCAGTGGGAAAAAGAAAGATGACTGAAGGAGAACGAGGTATCTGAATTGCAAGATTTAGGACCAGGGCATACATACTCCATTCCATTAGTGAAAATCGCTATAATGTAGTACAATATGCCTTTCTGTTAGAAGTTCAACAAGCAAGGGAACTGGAATTCATTCCCTGACAGAATTCTCAATCAAATTCATTCCTTCAAGAACTCTAGATCCGTGCCGGCAGAGCAAGTCTCTAGCTCCCATAATTCGTTTGGGAATTATGGCTAGGGAATCGAGTACTGCAGACCAACAGCAGGCCCAACAAGCACCAAAGCCAACCAGGGATCGCCTCGAATTGCTTGAAGCTCAAATGGCCCATCTCGACGGGATCGTCGATGGAGTGGCACAACTAGGCGAACGCCTCGAGAACGTTGAGCGCGAGTATGGTAGCTTGCCCGAAAGGATCACTGTCCTGGATGAGGACATGAGGGGCACGATGAATGTCCTTCAAGAACAACTCGGTGAACTCGCTGCGAAAGTGAACCTCCTAGGGAAGGCCGTCGGTTCAGTCGACCCAAGCGTGGGCGAACGTACCAAGATCAAAGTACCGGAACACGAGCATATGGGGGAGCTCGTGATGCGAAGGAGTTGTAAAACTTCCTTTTCGATATTGAGCAGTACTTTCGTGTAGTGAGACCCGACTCGGAAGAGGCAAAGGTCACAATGGCGACCATGTACCTCACTGGTGATGCCAAGCTATGGTGGCGCACCAAATATGCTGAGAGAGAAAGCGGTCATTGCACCATTAACTCGTGGGACGACTTGAAGCGTGAGCTGAAGAATCAGTTCCTTCCTGAGAATGTCGAGTTCATTGCTCGCCGGAAGTTGAGGCAACTCCGCCAAACCGGCACGGTGCGCGACTATGTCAAGCAATTCTCGGCCCTAATGCTTGACATCCGTGACATGTCCGAGAAGGACAAGCTGTTTTACTTCATTGAAGGACTGAAGCCTTGGGTGCAGATGGAACTCCAAAGGCAACGAGTCCAAGATCTAGCTTCCGCCATGGCCCATATCGATCGACTAGGGAGCGCTTGACTGATTTCTCTCCCATGGATAGTGGGAAGAAGAAGGGCCAATCCCAAAGCAAAGAACAAACTTAAGAGCCTAACAAGGCCAAAAGTGGGGGAGCAAGCTCAAGCTCTAGCTCACGGAAAGACTCCTCCCACTCACGAAGCACCGGCGCCTCTTCAAACCATCATCATAAACCCCTCAAATGCATTCTCTGCGGTGGATCTCACAAGACCTACCAATGCCCTCCATAATGGCGTTTATTACGAAATTGTCTGATTCGGATCGATCTCAATCAATTGATTGATAAGACCTGGGAAGAGATGAGTTGATTGACCATTGAACGCCTTCTATCCGCTTATCCCGCCGCGCCGTTATTGGAGAATCAATCAATTGGTAGAGATCCTGGTTGGTATTCCTCTTCTGGGTTCGGGGGAACGGAACAAAGGGAACGGGGGTAAATAAACGCCTGGTGAATCCATAGATAGAGATGAATGGGCAGAGGGCTGATATCCCTTCCTTATTGGCCCAGTATTGGCTGTAGAGCTCTCACCGGCTGACGGGGATACAAATAATATAGATTCGGACCTGGCAGGGAGATGAACAGAAGTGTTTGAAGACGCAGATGGGTGTTTCGACCCCGGACCTGGCTGGCACCTTAGGTTGGATGATCGCTGCCAGGGTCGCCTGCGTTCCTTCCGTTTCAAAGTCCCACTGATTGCTCTACCCTTCTATTGCTTCAGATCCCACTAGTTCGCCCTTAGCCTTCCCACCACCTATAAATGCGGAAGATGGGGCCGCTTGGGTCACTCGCGGTTGATACCCTAGGTTCGGCCGAGGATGGCGATTACTTACCCTCCGCTCCCATTCCTTCCCTCTCAGGTGCTTGACCGGAGCTTATTCCCGGCGCGGATCGGATCTGGAATGAAAAAAACCGCCGAGGATGCAAATATATGGTTTGTTGGCAGCTCATTAGCTCCCAGTAGGAGTAGATTTCTAAGGGTTCGCCGCTTCCCCTTAACTCTTCTGGTCAGCACCACCAGGAAAAAGGAAGGCACCCAAAGATGGATTATCGACCATCCATGCATCATCAACCCGATCTCCTACGCTTCAAGCTCTGGGATTCTGGAATAGAGTCGATAATCTTTGAACAGCAGCCGACGCAGGCACAACAGAAGGAATAGCCGAATTGGCTTCAATTGACATAGCCTTCGTATGAATGGGCCTACCTCTCTCCTCGAGTCACTAAGCTTCCCCAGTCTATGATCTGAAGTCATTGGTTTGAATCCGGCTTAAGATTGAACAGGGGCTCTCGTTCAGTTAAATACCCTAAACTTCCATTTCCTGAAGTGTCTTCTAGTCTGGTGGGTTATCTCGTCTCGTATTAGTCACTCCCCTCACCCGAACGAGTATAGCGCTAAGCATTAGTTGATGAAACGAAGAGTGAATCATTGGACCAATAAGCCATGTATTCGAAGTGGTGAAAATGAAAATCCCCTTTCCTTACTTTCGAAAGTCCTATGCTCATTGATCACTTTCATTAATCTCTTCCACTAATGAACCACTGGACTAAGAAGCTGCTATTTAGCCGAACATCTTTTTCTTACTTAATAACCGAGTGGACCAAGAGCTCTGAAGTGGCCCCTCTAAATACAGTTGGGCTAGCAGTGACAAAAGACCTGTGATGAGAGGAGTCACCATGGGCCATATACGCGAGGACCATGGATCTGACCGGGGCATGGACGAGGGTAGAAGACTCTTACAAGACACACAACAACTTGGCCAAGCAAGCTTCAAAAGAAGGCGCTTGCGCGCGCCCTTGCTCCAATAAAGCTTTGAAGAACTAGCTCCCCCCGCTCTTTGATGACTATGTGATGCTCCTTGTTCAATGAAGAGTGAGAGTGCTAGTCTTATCTGATTCAAAGATTGGCGTAACATAAGATCATGATGCTCTCGTTATTGAATATGACGACAGTACGGTGGCTACACTGCTACTTCTATTTTAATGAATTGAAATATAGTAATGATGATCTGACTGACCCCACTCTTTCGGATTCTCTACAAAAAGTGCAATAGGAAGCAATCTCTCGGGACAGAACGGAACAACAAAGATTGAATGAATTCATCCGCCCTCGTACTTAAAAATAAATAGCTACGGGATTCGCGAGCTAACTAATGATGGCACCCAGATTTTGTAGCTTAGATCGATGGGCTTTACTACCAGAGTCGCAAAACAAAACAAGGCTCTGGTTGTTCACCAGAAGAAAGGGAGAGGGTGGAATGACTAGAGTAGGAGTCTAGGCATGGCGTGATAACTAGCTTGGTCTACTTGTACGGATGGGTGCGCATCCGCTGTCCGTGCTGACTTGGTCCTATTGATGCTGGACACTACTGCTAACTAGAGTCAGGAAGGCGAAGAAGGGAATGGGGGCCTAGCCGAACTGATGGGGACAATCAAAAAAGACTTCTTTATTTGAATACAAGGCCTTATTACTGGAAAATGTCAGGCATAGGTTGTTACTATCAGATATAACTACGCCTATAAAGCACCATGGCCGGTCTCTGACTTCTGAGGTCCTTGGAATGCCTCGCGTTCTGGTTCATGCGATCAATTAAATAAATCATTTATTCTCTCCTTCATATGAGGGTTACCCCCGTTTTGGAGAGCTTCCTCCGGCCGTTTCTCGTCGTAGTTCTTGTCCTGATGCATAAAAGGATAGTTATAAATATAGCTATAGAGCACTGCGGCATGGTTCCAGCTTGCATTCCTTGATGCTCAGATTCCTAACCTTATAAGAGGCCACTCTTACTTCGTATTGCTGAGGATTATTCCTTGTGAGGGGGACTGCCCCTTCTTCTTAGAGTGATAGATAAGCTTCGATTTCCTTCGCTACGCACTTGGAAGCGGCTAGAATTCCACTTGTACTCGCTATCGGACTGACCTTCGCCCAGCAAGAAATCCTCTGTTACAAGGCGGCAGTTTCCTGGTGCATGCGACCCGCCTTCAAAGGAAAAGAGAGCCCTCATCTTGACAAGTAGTTCAGAATTAACAGGCAAAGAATGAATATCAGTCACACTGGATCGGTGCAGGCATCCTTACCCGCGCGCGGGCGAAGCGGGCTCGCCGACAGCAGCTGCTTCATTCAACAGCTCGAGCCGGAGACGACCATGGATTTCCGACATAGCATGAACAAGTTTTCGGGGCAAGGCTCTAGAATTCAGACACGGCCGAAGCCAATTACTAAATAAAGGACCAGTCAAAGCGAGTTCGGGATACAATCTGTTAACCGCAGCGCCTGTCGCCAAGAAAAGAGGAACTATTTTCTGGTTCAACGCCAACAGCGCCGTCTTCGGTAGTGGTTGACCCAAGGGATCTATCTTAAAAAGAGAAAGCTACGCTCCTCCTATTCCAACTACCTAGAATATTACATGTCCCGGATATGACACGGAGGAAGCTAGGCCAGCTAAAGCCCTTTCTTTTATCAGGAAACTCTGGTCCATCACAATCCGAAAGTCCAGTTCTTTTCTCGAAGCGCTCACCAGTGGAGTCCTATACAATGGGGATCCCGCCACCACTACGCTGTTCAATTCCATAGAGGAGGTTGTTCCTCTTCTATATCTTAGCTATAAAAGCAGAAATCTGCTACTGAATCGAACGATCAGAAGAAGGAGAGTTATCAGAGAATTAAGTGATTACTATACCATGAGTATACCCATTGCGAATAGACTTATATACCTATACAATAACAAGGCCTGGAACCACCCACCAACACTCCGTGACGCACCACCATTCCCATAGAACTGCGGTATAGATTCAATCTGTAATCGCAATGCCATCATTAAAAAGAAGAATTTTCCTCACATTCAACAGAGGACGACGCTGCTTAAGCGCACCGGCTAGAGATGACCACAGATCTCCGCATAAGCCCACTTTGTAGACAATGCTGTTGGTCTCGTACCCACCGGACGCGTATTATCTAATAAATTTTGATCGCAAGAGGACAAAGAAACGAGACTCATAAGTCCCATTCCAAGGATATAGTTGTGCTACTGAGCAATTAATCCAAGGTAAGGGAAAAGCCCATCGGGAATTGCTCTGTTGGTAGAGCCATCCGCCCCTTCCTATATTATGTAACGCGGGTAGCCTACCTGTGTACTGAACATTAGTGGTTAGTCCTGCGCAGCTCTCCGCGCAAAGAACCCTTCCATCGGAGGGGACGGGACAGTGGGACCGTCTACTGAAGTATAGTTGGTATATCCGGCGCTACAACGACTGGAAAAGCGCTTCTATCAGTATATCAAAAGGGCGCCGGTGCGATGCTTTAGCTTCGGGTCCGCTAAGAAATTGGAATTTCCCCAATAAACAAAGAAAGAGAGGAAGCTTCTTAGTCGAACTGAGTGGACAGCCATCTCGTAAGGCCATCTGAATACCTTGGCCCTGTACACACCATATGCCCCTTTCAATAAAAAAGTGAGAACCCCCCCAAGACGAATATCACTAATCTCCTGGAGGTGCTTCTTCAATAACACAGGCAAGATCCTGGACCACACCCCCGGCTATGCCTGAGCACTCATTCATTCAAAGGGAAAGCTTCAGCTTGCCCAGTCCTCCCTCACCTTCCCACCCTATCCATCGACTGATGCCGATCCAAGGGCCTACTCCGTTCGAGCTCTTGCACCAACTTCGCTTAGTTTAGTCTTGACACAAGCAGCGTAGCAGGACGGTTAAGGAAAAGAGAAAATGATCCCTTGTCGATTGCCGGGTTGTAGAAGAAGAAAGATTTTCTAACTGTCCAATCTCTAGTGGGACCAACCAAGATGTATGTCGTCCGACCCGACCTCAGACTCTTTCTTCCCGACCTATTTGACTCTCTGGCCGCTGTTATTTTTGTGGTATTCCGAGATTGAAGAGATCGAATTCCTCCCGGGAACACACGAAAGAAAGATATGAACTGGGTAAATGGAAATGGAAAAGAGATGTTTCCAATTCATCCAAATCAGAAGCTTTTTCTACATCCATATGATCTAAAAAAGTAGATCGGTATTGCCCATATAATGAAAGCAGATCTTGGTCCATGGAGTCCCAAGAAGGTAGGAACGGAAACCTGTCCGATGCTTCTTCGGCCAAATACAATATACAAGTGGGACCTGCACTATGAGCAAGCTGTGCGAAAAACCGCTTCTTTTTTCCGGTTCCGCAACAACTTGGGCGAAATGGGGTTCTACCGGGAAACAATGGATTTTTGAGTTTTCGCCATTGGTTACTGGTCGAGCCACTGGAATGGAATGAGATAATAATCTCTTGAGATCTTTCCTCTCCACTTACTCGTAACAGGCTTTCCCCCCCACTTCTAGTACTCTCAAGACTTCTTCCGAATGGCATAATTGTCCGATTGATTCCTCGATCTTCAAAGAAGACTGACTCCTCCTACTCCTCCTTCTCCTTTAGGATAGGATCGTCGTTGGTCCTTCTTTCACTAATGATTTAATGATCTCACCATTTTATAGTAGTTCGCGCGAGGGACTATCCTTTCTATCGCTTGCGCTTGCTTTTCACTCTCAACACACTTATCTTATCTAACTAAGGCTCTCTCTTCTATAAAGCGAAGCAAAGCGCATGGCGCTGAAGTGAAGAAAGCTCAATAAACACAAACGAACACGATGCAGGGCATAGCATAAATGAGACCGCTGATCATATAAAAAACAAAATATGCTGGACCTTTCTCGATGCTTTTGGGTGACTCACCAACCGACCCAGCAGTGATCGATGACAGAATGGGACGAACAAATAAAAGTAATTGGATTTGCCATTGACTTCTCTCTTTACCCACCAAAGGCCTTTGCATATGTTCCTAAAAGGGTGTGCACCTCCAGATGGGCAGGGGCCGGCCTCCCACTCTCTTATGCATGCAGCATTTATTAGCTTAGCTGGGTTGGGTGGATCGTGCAATAAGCCTCTCTCGACCCTCCCTTTCTCATACGTCTTTATGAAAGCCTCTCGCCTTTCGAGATCCGGTCCATCATCAACTCAGTCAGATCTTCTTGTTTGCCCGCTTTTCTCCTTTAACGGATTTTATCGGCATTTCGTGCCATTGGGAAATAAAGAACTATCCACATTTGCTAAAGAATTCGACCTTTTATCAGCTGGTTGGGTAGCGTAGTAAGGGCGCAACTAGAAGAGTGGGCCCTTTTTTTTTGTTTTTTTCTTTCTCAATTCGATTGAAGTCTCCTAAGTCCTTCTTGATCGATGGTCCCCATTAGCATTAGTGCCAATTAGCAGCCGCTTTTTTGGAAGGCGAGGTACTCATGTGTGATCGCGGATTCCACGGTAGCAGTAGTTCTAGCTCTACATTAGGAGCACGGGGGCTCTATCTATCTAAAGGAGGTACGGACCCCTCCCATAGTACGGTACGATGCAGCTGAAAAACGTAAGCGCCCCTTTATCAATCAAGTTCTAGCGCGCAACGGCTTTCTCTGATAGGCTCGCTTCTTCAAGCTCCGCTTACTGCTTTTCGCCGTAGCTTGCTGCTTTCTGTTCAAGCTCCGCTCGCTGCCTACTCCACGAGTCACCACAGCTTCGCCTACGCCACTTGTATATAGACAACAATAGTGCCCAAGATCTTCCTTCGCGTAGCTCATTGAACCTTCCAACTTCACCACGAATAGGGCCTGTGCTAAAGAAACGTGTCTTAGCTAATTCCTTTGAACTCATTTCACCTATTCTACCTCTTCTCGATATCTCCTCACCTTGCACCTTTTCTTTCTTTTCCTCACCCTTCTCTTTCATTCCGTTCCGTCACCTTTCCCATGTCGTGGAAGTGCAGCAGTGCTTCTTCATTCTTGTATCTGAAAGGTTTTTTCCAATATCCCCGAACACTCTTTCTGTTTCCGTAAGTGAAATGTTGAGTCCGTTTGCTGAACCAGTATCACGTCTGCTGGAATTCCCGGAGCGGAGAAAAAGTTTCGTTTCAATCAGAGAACGTGTGGTGCGGGCTGGGCTTCCACCATGCCTCCCCGCCACGCCACCCACGAGAACTTTATTTCACTATGCTTTTTATTTTTGAATTCTATTTATTCCGCCTACACAACTACTAAGGTAAGGAAAACACCAATAGAATGAGTTTTGTGACACTTAATTACGCCTTCTTTGAAAGATGTTATGTTTGATTGGTAAGCTGCCCCTAAAAGGTAATTGATTATTCAGTTTAATGGTAAGAAGAAGAAAGAATCTCTAAGTCTTTCTCTTCAGCTTGAAAGCTTCAGGAATGAAATACTGAGGCCTTACTGTACGAATTGGGGGGAAGCGGCTGCTGGCTGTAATAAGCTCAAAGGTTAAGTGAGAAGAAAGTCTCGGCAACCCTTACATTCCATTCAGGGCGTACGATTGGCTTTAGAAAGCCAAAGTGCTCCAGCCGGAACCATGTTTCAGCCATAGCACTCTACAGTAGATTAAAAATCTTATCTAAGCACTGAGTTGATCGAGACCAAAGTCTACAGGACACCACATCGAACGTAACTCGCACTGCGCTAACGCCCTTATTAGAGTAAAGGCGAGACGCTCATTCCTTTGCTTGTTTGGCCGAGTCTTGCCGGGGGTTTCTTGGTCCTACGCAGTTTTTAATTCAAAGGCAAAAGAGAATAAGAGATTTTTGACACCCGTAGCAGGAAATGCTATTCGTACAGTAGTGGAAGCAGGGTACGCTAGAGGCGTCGTGATAAAAGGTTCTGGTCTCGGAAGAGATGCAGCATGACGAGCCAGAAATGGTATACTATAAAGAAAGTTTCGTACATGACGTAACCCCTATGCCCATTGGGAGGAGGGGTAGTTAGTTATCCCGGCATCGCGAAAAGCCTCAAAAAGCTATATCGCGCGCTTCGGTCCGAAAGAATTGGTATTCTTAAGAAAGCTCATCGTACCTGCCAGTACGGTATGGAGAAAGTCCACCTCACTTAGGATATTTGTCAGGAGATGGGAAATCATCCGGCGATTGCATTTATAAAGTGGGTTCAGTAGAGCTCTGCTTGTCAGCAATTCTTACTACTTCCACCTGGACCTTCAAGTCAGCAAAGCCTAGCTCGAAGTTGAATCTGCCCGAATAGCACCTGCCAGTACCTTGCATCACTCTCCACGGAATTCAATTCCTTTCCTATTCAACTACTTCAACACCTATCTGTCTAGTGGGGCCTTACCTATGCCCCTTACTTAATTCACAAGCTAGGCCAGGTCTCTTTCCGAGAAGATCCCTCCGTTGGTCTTTCCCTTAAGCCAAGCGTTCGGCTTCTACCAAGAAATCCCCACTCGCAAAGAAATCCGTACGTACTGGTTGATTGACTGGTTCAGCCCCGGTTCACGAACCCAAGATCTGATTCATTCGGGTTGCCTTCTTCTACTTGAAGTCAGTCTCATGCCTGCTTTGATTGGAAACGCACTAGGCCAGGCCTCTCACTCCCCCCCCCTCTGTATTCTTTCCATCGGCCAGATGCAAGAACAAGCTAGACGGAACAACCTATAGTCAGCTGCCGTAACGGAATGAAAGAAACTATGGGCGGGCTAGCTGATCTACGACCACCGGCCTTAGCGCAAGGGCTTTCTTTAGCGCTACATTCAACTTCAGTTCGTAACTCTACCTACCTATAAAGAAAGAAGCAGCTTGTTACGGGCCAACGTTTGCGTAGTAGTTTGATTGCTCATCCCTTGCTTGTATTGTATTTATTATTATTATAGGAAACAGATATGGCCTTTACCACTTCGACAATTGAACCTAGGAGTGGTGATCTTGCTGTTGGTGAAACTGCTTGGCCTACGTTCCGTCCACATCCCTAGCTAGACCCGGTTCGGGAACTCAAGTGGTTGGCTGCTCAATTCCATCAGGTCTTGAATGTAGGGCAGTTCACTCAACAACACCAGCCCTAGCCGAACTCGGAAATTAAGGAAGCAATTAAGGAAGCAAAGCGGCACCTCTTTCGTCAACCAGTCAAATGGTAGGGAGGAATTATCCTGTATAGGGTCAAGTTTAGTAGGGGAGATATCGTTATCATTAAGCAAGATTTAAAGGCACACTGCCCCTTATGAGAGACTGGGCCTACGCTAGCTAGTTTCTTACTGCACTACGGCTAGAAGCAAGAAAAGAACAAGGCTACTCCGAACTAGATCTAGCAGAGGAGCAAGCCCAGCTAACAGAGGCCTTCTTATTTGAGTATCGCAGCAAGTAGGCAGGTACCCAGGCATGGAATTATCCACTTTTCATGTCTCAACTATATGGTTATTGCAAGAATGCCTATAGTTTGTTGATGAAGAACTTCATTCACAAGAGTCAACTGTGGCCTAAAGTAGGAACTAGATCTGACGCTACAATCCATAGAAATGTCATATGGGCGTCGTCATACTGGGAGTGGGGTCGGGGTCTGCTGGGTCTGGGAGCTGTATGAATTGGACTCTCTCTTCTTTTATCTATCATCATGGGCCAAAGCCCAATCTTCACCAGCCATGCCATGTTCTCTTGGTGAGTACTCCATGCCTTCTATCTTGATGCATACCTGCTGCTGCGATCGCTCTGTCTGAAACGAAGACTCCCGTCCGCTTGCGCTGCGCTTTCGTCTCGGGGTGTGAAGTTGAAGTGGCGCGACTGACTGCTTCGCCTAACTCAGATTCGAATTGATACTAGTCTTTCTTCATTCTCAGGTCTGTCATTGCCTGCCAAGAGTGGACGGATTGGCTGCCGTGGGCCCACTAAACCCTCGCCCTTGGGGCCTGGGGAGGCAACCTTAACGGCGTAAGCACCTTTCTATCAACTCAAGGCAGGAAATGCGCATAGCCAAGATGGAATTGACTCTAGTAGACCACTACTCGATGGTGGAACACGGGACTTGTAGTAGATGACTAGCGAGCTTAGAGAATTAGCTTACTTCAACCAATTATCATATATAGAGAGTCGTGTCCTTATCATATCATATATATGTAGAGAAATGGCCACTAAGAGGCAGGGAGAGGAAGCGCTTTCCTTAGCGACGTTAAGATTATGCTCTGGCTTCGTAAGCGCCTTCGTCTTTAAGCAGTTAGGGGCTTCTTTTCAGAGCTCCTTCCGGCTTAGAGGCGGTGGTTACCTCGGGTTTTCTTCTTCATTTCATTAATGGCAGGACAAGTCCACCTTTATCATCCCGATCGGGCTTACCGGACTAACTCGGGTTTACCGGGGCAGCATACCTTCTCAGAGTTAGCGGGGTTCCTTCTACCTACTTTCGTTTCGAGGTTAACGGGACCCTTATTTACTCAGATTGCTAGCGAACTACCGGGATACCTAGATAGTAGAAGAGGACTCACTCCAGTTAGGCCTGGACGAAGGTTTAATCATTCTTTTAGCTCAGCTTGGGCAATAAAATCGATATTCTCTTTTATTATATTTATATAAGAGATAGAAGTAGGCTTAGTCAAAAAAAAGTGTAAAGCCAAACTCTATTTCTAAAAGCGTACTCGAGCTTCGATTGTTGTGTTTAGTCGCTCTTGTGAGAGATAGGGCTAGTACGGACCCACCGCCCCAATGGTGCTTTTACGAAAGTACGGGCAACGGTGGCTACGGAACGACTATTTCGCACAAGATGTCAATAGAATCTCATCATGATCTAAATTGATAACAAAGACAAGGAACCACCTCCCAGGTACCTTCGGGTAGGGCATAGGTGGCTACGTCGGTCAACCATTTCCTGAACGATGAGCTTCTATTCGACTGACTGAACGCTCTCTAGAAGCTCACTGCAGAGGAGGATCTGAAAGAGAAATACGAAAGGCAATAAGGGGGCTAAAAGCCTAATATCAAGTGTAGTGTAGTCACTTGCTCCGAAAGTCAAGTAGTGTCCCGTGTGAATCTCTTTGCTAGTTGAAAGAGACTGCTTTTCTAGTTCCGTTCCGTCGACAACAGATCCAGCTTGACTCCGTTCACTCGTTCAGATGCTTACTATCTGGTCTGGTCGAGCTCTCTTTGACCCTCAGGTTGAGCCAGCCTGAAATGCAAGTAGTTTCGCTAAGTAGATGAAACAGACTCCCCATACGCGGAGGAAACGAGATCAACAGATTCAACTTCCCCTACTGAACCTTCGGCTAAAGGAAGGTGTCTCTCTTCTCCTTCTTCCTGCTCTGGTTCACCTCCTTAACGTTCGGCTAAAATTGCTTATCTTGCTGATTCTGATTCAACTCGCTCCCCCGATGCCAAGCAGCAGCCAACCTAGCTAACGTAGTTCCCTCAGGGCCTACTTCTAACTATAAACGCGAGTCAATGTCAATTGTTGAAGATCAGCTAAAGAACTCGTAAGCAACAAACTCGTAGTCAACATAATCAACAGAAGCGGATTTAACGCGATCGACCACTGACGAAACGAGCTATATTGAAGCAAGAGAGGAAGGAGAGACGTAGCTAGGATCTTCAAGAGGTGGAGAAAGGGACGAGAGGGTGTGCAACAGTGGAGATGACTTTCTAGTGGTGTAGTTCCGTTATGTGTCATAAGCGAAGTCAAGGGATTTCCTTCTAACTAGGGGCTGAGAGTAAGCAAGCTACCTTCATTCAACAAACAGATTTGTGGTTGAGTCAGCTCTATACTTTAGATCCAAACTTCCGACTCCGTAACCTTAAAGCAGCGGGGAGATGCAGAATCAACACAATCCACAGCAGCGGAGGAAACTCGATCAACAGATTCAACTAGTTCTACTATTGCAGATGCAGATTCAACCTCACCTCCCGAACCCTCGGCTAAAGCTCTTTCTCTTGCTTGACTTGACTAAGCCTACGTCTCGTTAGTGTAGTTTTGTCCATGGGGCAGGAGTCTGTTTCACACCCTCCGTTAGCTCCTAAATCAAGTGTAGTTCCGTCAGTTACGCCTAAGTATGGCTACTAGCTAATGTAGGCTTTCATTGACGTTTCCTACTTCTATCTATAAGCGTCAAAGCCTACTGGGGCCGGCCCTAAAGGGGAAATACCAAATATGGGACAGGGCTTACTTACCACTTGGCTATACCAGAGTATTAGGTACGCACGCAGAGTCTAGAAGTTGTTAGCAAACGGGCGCCTTCAATGAAAGCCGTAGTGTGCTGGTCGAGTGAAGCTCAAAGCTGGCTCAACCATCGGATGTGTAACAGAGGATGCTGCTTCAGAAACGAAAGCTCATGCGGGTGTATTAGAGTTGTGCGTGATTGGCGGATGGAAGTACCAAGGTGCGTCTGGTGGTATCGTATATAAGATCACGGCTGCATTTAGGAGTTCTCTTTCCCTCTTCAACAAGCCGGTGGTGATCTCACTTTCAGACCCTTCCCTTCACTTTTTGACTCGAGTAGGCTTGTTCTTGCTTCTAGCCGTAGCGCCTTAGCTGTTTTCTTGCTTGGCTTTCTTCCGTTGGCTTTCTGAAGTCATTCCAGTGCGGATTCAGCTGCCAGACCTGCAAACAGAGGTGACTACACTACTAGAAAGAAGCTACGGATCAGTCACACTAGCGCTAGAAAGAAAGCACTTCCTTCTTCTTTATGATGAATTATTACACTTGAATTGCTTAATTTAATAATGACTTTATTAAATTAGAGACTCTTGTTACTTTCTAATTCAATTCATCGTATGATTCGCTTTGGCTAGCAGTGAGCGAGTACGATTTCTTTGGCTTATACTTATAGTAGGGGGGGTATTCATTGGTTAGCGAGAGAGATGTTGGAAGCTTCATGGTCGGCCTACTTCGAGGAGGGGTTGTTTAGGCCAAGTATTGAAAGCAAGACCGGATATAAGAAATATCAGTGATCCGTGATCCGTTTCATTTAAGTGATATATTCCATCAAGCCTTTCGGAGAATCCGTGATTCTGCATTAGCCTGGCTTCATCAAAGAGTCTAGGAAGGGGGGGAACAGCCTTATGAAAGTGAACTACAATAAGCGTTATAAGTCGACTACACCCCATCTTCAACTGGGACTTTAATCTTAGGGGAAACTCCTAACTGTCTCCGTCTGCCATCTGTAAACTCTGAATTGGGAATTGGAGGGACATACATAGAGAAGCCTCTACGTATGGGCTTCGGCTTCTGACTGAACTGGTTCCGACTGATTGCCTCTTTCATAGTGGCCTCTTCCTTTGTCTGAGTTTCTTTGTTTTTCCATATATATAAAATAATATCTTCTCCACTTATTGGATTTGACTTTGTGCCAATCATCATATAATAAGAGAAGAAATGATATTATTTTTGCTACTTTGTTTAGTTGAGTGATTGATATCAAAGAGAGTCTCAGTCTAGTCACTCAACTAATCCACTCGTGGAGTGGTAGTGGTATAGTAGTTGTGTGGTAGTTGAGACTCCGACTGAACTCGCTCCCGCTTACTTTAAAGCTCGCTCCATGCGTAAGCACTGAACTCGCTTTAAGACTCAACAAGCAAGGGATTCGCCTACTACTACTAGCGTAGCGCGAGAAAGCCCCAATTCGTTAGCTTCAACCCTAGATTCATTAGTTGCGGCGGCTAACGCGCATACTCTTGCTGGAACGGAACCGGAGGCTCCGCGGCTTCTGGGGGAGAAACAAGCAACCCTCGCCGTGAAAACGCTCCACTGGAACCTATGGTAACACCGGAGCTTAGGCAGGAGCTCGAAATACGCAACGCTCTTCAAAAAGACCTGGGCAAGTTACTTGAAGCCAGGTGCGAAGAAGAGTTGTCTGTGTTTCAGGGGCGCCGCCCCCCTTCTCCCGAAGTTTGTGTGCAGGCGGTACTGGAAAAATGGTTTCAAACAGGAAATGCACTCTCTAATGGCCCTTCCCGATTTGCACAATGTAGTGCGGTTAAACCGCAAATTACGACATGCAATCCGCGCCGTAGAGGCCAATTACAGCAAAGGACCGGATTCGATTTTGACACAAAACCTTTGCTGTATTGATGTTTCAGGGGTGAACTTTAACGGGCTCTTTTCTTTCGATTTTTTTGCATAGTAGCGATGCGTTTACTTATTAGATTTGTTGGAGAGAAAGAGAAAAAGAAATAAACAAACGAAGGCGTCAAAATCTTCGAAGACCTGGCGCTGGTGCCCGCTTCCTGCATGTCGAAAGACATGAAAGGTGCGAAAAATCTGCTTTGGCAAAGGGCATTTAGCTCACTGGTGGGATGCTGATGAGTCCGATTCTCATCCAGATGTCAGGGTTAAGCCGATCGGCATAACTTCAATGAATGCAGGCATAAGGTTCACATCCAGCTTCGGGGGACGAGCTCCGCTTCGGCCCTAGGTCGAAGGAAGTACGAGCGAGAGCGAGAGCGAGAGCCATATCATATTTCTTTGATAAAAAAAGTGTGATAGCAAAAGCAGACTAATGCCCGCGAGTCATGTCCAGCAGCAGCTAAGTGCGAAACGAGGAAATTTTCCATACCATAGTAGGCCGAGTTTGACTCTATCGCCCGACACACAGCCCCCTATGTAGCTCTACCACCCTTTCGGTGCCATCACAAGAACGAAGGAGACCCGCAAAGAGCGTTTGCACAAGGAGTGGAGCGATCCCTGAAATCATAGGTCCGATGAACAACAAAACCGAATGATCGAGAGACAATAACACAAGGGCACCTCTATAGACGCGAAAACAAACCAAGACCATTACTATTGTAATTCCCTAAACTAAAGGGTGATGAATGTGAGAAGCATCGGCCCCGGGACCCCGATGTTGAGGCCGTAGGAGGACTTAGTTGATTTCAAGAAAACTGAAGCACGGAAATCCTTCAATTGAGCTTCCTGAATGGGGAAGAGAATCAATATCCGTTTTCAACTTTAAGAAAGAAATGAAAGAAAGGTAAGCGTTAGGGAACAAGCTAGGGATGAGCGCCTAGCGCGAAAGCCGTAGCGCGTTAGCGCATACGTTTTCTTGCTGGGAAGGAAAGAGAGGGTTTTAAGCTTTATCAGGAATGAAAGAAAGAAGCAACGGGTGAGCAACAAGCAACTCCTGAGCGCGCTAGCGCGAAAGCCCCATTCAATAAACGTAAGGTGCGTTAGTCACTTAAGCCGTTTTCTTGCTGCGCCCCCTCGTTTTCTTCGTTGAGCTAAGCTATAAAGACCAAGATAAATAAACTATTATTGGCACTGTAGCCAATTTCTTTCATTTCTATCTGCAGTTCGTTCCCTTTCTCATTCCGGTCATCAACAGAGCAACGAGCAGCCGTTCCAACATCATCCTCTCATATGCTATGCACCTCATCGAACGGACGCTACCTCGCTCTTGCGTTCGTGCGGCTCTGGCTACTCGCTCTTGTATCGATTACTTTGGTATTTAGTCATACCCGTAGCTTCTTGAGAACCACGTTTCATTATGCTTAAGTTGCTCGATGAACTGCGAACCCCTTGCTTTCGAAACAGCGTAAAGCGGGGAAAAATTATGAAACTTTTTGGCCCTCGTTTTTCGGCTCAATACTAGGAGGATGCAAATCCAAGCCAAGATAACCAATATTGCCCCCCCTTTGCTTTCGCATTTGCGTAAAGAAAGAAAGATTTTGGAACTTGGGCCAAAGAGGACTGGAAGCCTGTTTCGTTGAAAGGATGAGGGGTTCTCCGAAGTCAAATGCGAAGGAGTAGGCTCGAAAACGAAAGAAAGATTGGGTTCAATCTCAGTCTTTGAGGTAGGCCACTAGATAGCCATATAGAGTTGGCAGGAACGTAGATTGTTGCGGCTGACCCTTGCGGTTAGCCTTGCTTGCCACTATGGTTCATATTTCTATTTAGTAACGTTGGTAACGAGATCACGAAGGCTCTTAGTTGCCTACTTAACTCAACTCAGGGGAAGGCAGATAAAAACCTCTAAGGCAATGGTCTTTCCCTTCAGGGTACTAACATTGCTGGCGGAAGGCCGAGTTCCGAGATTGAATCGCTTTTATCTATTCTATAGTATGGCCCCGGTCCACTTCCTTCCCTGTTCATCGAGTAATGAGATTCTTGCTCAACCGGAACTCCGGGGTCATCAAACCCTGTTTCACAACCTTCGTTTGCCCTTTCAACTGCCTCTTGCTCTACTTTCTGGCCTAACCATACTCTGGGAGTAGGACTTTGTCTTTCTCGATCTCTTCTCTTCCCAAATTTCATTCTTTAAAGGTCTCTGGACCATTGGTCTATTCCTTTTAGGTAGCCTATTACGGCCATATACCAGATTTCATATCCAAGTTAGACGAACAGGACATTTCCTTTACCTCAGATGCTGCCTCGTTCTCTACAATCTCTTAGCGGGCTTTGCTGCTGCCTGTGCCTAGTTTAATATCTTGCTATAAAAAAAGGACTACTGCTCTTAGTGCTTGCTCTGCGTATGTGTATGGCCTTCTAAATTCAATAGGCTGTTGCTATCTTTACTTATTTTTGTGCCTCGGGAAATGGAAGGGGCGAGATGCTGCCACCTTAGCCTATGCTTGCTCCGTAGCTGGGTCTGGTCAATTGGATGAAATGTGACTATGGCTAGCTATGCCCTTAGCGCTTTTTCAACCCTGACTACTAGATATGGCTACTAGCTATCGAAATGATGAAATTGGACGTGTGGTTAGCTCTGACTCTAGCTATTTACCCACAGGGAGGGAATCTGCTGCGGATGCTTCATAACGACTACCATAATCTTTTGTATAATTCACTCTACGAACATGATCCCATATCTAGATCTCACACACAAGGGTGTGAAATTGAACAAAGGCCAGCTACTTATCCCTAGTTAGGAGGTAACAGGCCCCTGGACTGTGTCTTCTTCAGTAGGCCGAGCACGAGCATCAGCCAAATTACTGACGAATCCCTAATCATTTCACTTTAGTCACTCAAGTATACGCCTATCAGTATCCGTATATACCTTTGTCAAATATAGATTGATCGAGTCAAAGTTCTACCCGTTGATTCAGTGGATCCATAACCACCAGCAAAGGCAAGGGTTGATCGAGACCCTGTAGTAGCGGTCGCAGGGACGAAAGCAGAGCTAGTGGTGGCCAAGTTCGAGAACCTGTAGTAGATTGAGTTCCAGATACAGATTATGTTTCTCCAATCGAAGAACCTGTTTTAACGTAGGAGCTAATTCGTCTATCTCAGTTGTTCCAGAGCCAGTACTGTTCTGTTCAAGTGGGCAAGGCCAGTCGCTCAAAGGTAAAGGCAATGAAGGGCTCAAAGAAAGGATCTTAAACCATACCTATCTATAGAAAGGAGAAGTTCCAATCTCAGTAAATGGTACAGCACAGCACAATCTACTAAATTTCTTTGATAAGGCCGCTAAGAAAGGCATTTGAGAACGACTTATGGCTGAACTAAGAGAAGAGGTCCTCAACACGAAACTTGGAATATTACCTGAAGGAGAGGCGGTGAGCGCAGAATCAACAGAAGAAGTAGCTAGTGAGCATGTTTATTCAAGAGATCACTATTGCAGAAGGTAAGTCAGTCAAATCCATGTTCAAAGGACAGATGCAGCTAACCAAGCAAACCTGTAACCGCTTTCTTTCACGCAGGGGTAGAAGTAGATAGAAGACCTAACAGGAAGCCCCAGGGATAATATTTAAGAGGTCAGTTTACTTGTCGTTGTGAGCTGTAGGTTACAACTTTAGTTGTTCAGCTCCGTCTCATTGAAAATAAGGAAAGGCGGGTCGGGTAGCTGAAGGAGAAAGAGAGCAGAGCGGTGAAACAACGTAGTTGGGTTCCGTCGTTCAGTCGAAGGTGAAGAGAATACAGAGAAATTCGAGATGAAGCATGAACAAGTAAACTCCCCATCCTTCAGCGCCTTAGTTAGGTCAAAGAAATGCTTTAGGGAAAGCTGAAGCGAAGGAGAAGGGGCGTAGAGGAATTCAAGTTCAAATAGAACTATAGCAGCTCACAAACCAGTCAAGAACTCACCCTCACCACTCAATTTTGAAGAAAAGGAGAAGAGAGGCGAGCTACTCTATCTTAACACATGACTTTGGGCTTGAACCACTATCAAACTTCAGCTTGGGCAGAAAATCGACCACCTGCTGCTGTAGCTGCTTACCCTATCTCTTAAAGCTTATTGATGAATTGAGAAATTTGAAAAATGCAAGAGCTACAAGAAAGCATCTACTGGTGCGAGTCTCACTTACAACCTATGATTCACTTGCTATTCCATAACCATCTATAGAATATCTGTGAATTTCTGATTCAAGGTTTATTTATAAGCTCTCACATTCGATCGATATTCCATATCACCTCCTTTCCGGATCCTCAGGGCTTTTACCTGAGCCCTCTGAAACTCTTGTTTTAATGCCCAAAGAGGCAGAGAAAGATCGGATCTCCCTCCTTTCTTATTCAATTTCTAGTTACCCGCTAATTCATCTGCACACCGTTCCGGATCAATGAATACGGAATCGACTACCGGATTCTCATTCGTTAAGAGTCTCGTTCAAGTACGCATATTGCGTGACTTCTTCTTTTCAACTCCTGTAGTTTTTGAGCCGGTAAGATCCCGGAAATAGAAAACGAACGGTCCAATAGGTAATTGGAACTTATATACAAGTCCTTACGTTCACTTCAACTCTTTCTCGCAGTGAGTGAACTACTAGCAATTCTCAAAAGAACGACTAGGGGAATGATTAAATAAGAAGCCCCGGCTAACTCCGTGCCTTCTTCCTCTCGTCGACTGGTCACTCATGCTTGAAACAAAAAGAATAAGCGATGCCATTGAATCTGTTAGAGGAAGGCTAGAAGAGAGTAGCTCATGCCCGGCAAAGTCCGATCGTAGAATAGAAAAGTATGTTTCTCGGAGTGGTTCAAGCTTATGTGACCAAGGAAAGAAAGATATATTCTTCACCAAGAAAGGTAGCGAAGTCACCTCCATTCTCGATTTCTATTGCGACAGAGGAAGGGGCGAAAGCAGCTCGACTGAAAGGAGAGGAGATGTGTTAATAGAGAGTCAAAATCACGATTAGAGTCAGTCCGGATAAAAGGAAGAATCCAATCCGCAGCTAGTCTTGGGATCGATATTCCATATCACCTCTCGCTTCGCTCGAGACCTAAAGCCCTTTGCTGAATCAGGAATAGCCGACTCCAGGCCGTTGAGGCTTTTCCCAGCTCAAAGGCGATGACTAGTAGATTCGGGGGTACCTAGAAAAAATGGAATTCCCATGGTCATGATTGTTGACTAAACTACCCTTTCTCTGATTCCCCTTGCCGACTCTGAACTAACTCATGCTTGAATGTGAACAAGCGATAGTACGGAAAGCAGCATTCTATTCTACTCATTTTATTGCCAATGAAGTCTTTATTTAAGGAATAGATCTTTCTAGAGGTACTTGATCCACCCCGAATTCGTAACCTCTTCAGCAACCTTTCCCTTCACCCACACAACCGGTGACATTTGGCCTCTGATTGAAGGAGTGAAAGAACCCCAAACAAAGAACGAATGAATACGGCGGTTGTAGTTGAGAAAGTCATGCCTGCTCTTTATTTCCATAAAGACTAAATACACCCTAAAAAAAAGAGGATCTTGTTTCCCCTTCCGGGCTACTTTCTATGAATGAGAGTGGCGAGATGCTATTCTTATTCTTTGAGTTCACGAAAGACTAAAACGGAGGGTATTGACATAGAGAGCGCCCTGGATGTTGAACCACATTCTGAAGAGCGTACCTGCTCACTCTTGTCGGAGCCTTCTTCTCCAAAGAGACTCACTTCTAGGGGCTCTCTACAAGGATTCTGGAAATCCGGGGAGAGGTTGGTAGGAAGAGAGACAGAGTTCAGTCAAAATAACTCTCCATCCATCACATCGTATGGAGTGGAAGAAAAAAGGTAAAATACATACGTCAGCGACGGTGCGGTCTTCAAAGCAAACCAAGTGTATCAGGGAAGCGGAAACAAGAACGCTTAATCAGAGCCAGCATTTTCTGGTCTGGCGGTAAGGCTTCTTTCAAAGGTACAGACCGGGGAAGGTAGTGAAAAACGCAGACAGCCGCGAAGGATGAGGCAATCTCAGATTTTTCACGTTCAGACACTGCGTTTGGTTCATCACCCGTTGAGAAGGCTGTAGAAGAGGTAGGATTCGCAGACCAAAGCAAAGCCTGCAGGGGATTCTTCATAGCATAGCAAGAAGGAAGGGCGTGCTCAATACATAAGGGCTAGTAGAGGCAGTAGAGGTTGCAATGTAGGTGCTTCACCATGAGGCAATGAAGATTGTATGCTTTCCTTTTCACTCTTAAATGAAAGCTAAACTAAACCGATTCAAATCTCTTTTCTATTCAGAAAGAGCTCATACAAGACGCAATGCCCTTTTTTGATCTCTCCCATGTGTTGGTCAAAGAATTAGATTTGCTTTGTAGTTCACTAAGAGGGAGTTCACATCAGTACTTCACAGTAAGGGAAAAAAAACATAAATTCATGCCCTTTGTCAGCATGCTATAACTTCTGCTCAAAACTCCAAGCTTTTAGCTAAAAATAAACCAATCCAGTATTCAATATTCCTAAAACGATTCTTTCTTTATAAGACTGATCGGCGGTTAGATCCCACATGTACCGATAAAGCACCGTAGTATGCTCTTCTTTCCTTTAGGGCAGATCTACGACTACGACTGGTCGAAAGCAACCAAGCTAATGCTACGGGCTTAAGTTAAGTAAAGTAAAGGTACTATCATTTTGATAGCGCAAGGATTTCTTGGTAAGTAAATCCAGTGAGCAGCACAGAGCTATGTGATATCTTATTTTCCCATACGTACGGTCGCCTCCACACGTTGCACCGCGTGTTAGTAGCAAGACTCATTGTAGGTACATCTTTCCTTACCCTTCGTCTAAGGAAGGGACTGAAAGCAGCCTTTACTTTGTTGGTCACACAGGAGTAGCTTGCACTGTGGGAGAGTTTATTACCAAGGTAATCCATTGAAGCCAGGAAAACAGTTCTCTGAGCCGCTGAGGGACACAAAGCCTTACAGACAGAGGAAAGAAAACTGTCCAATTGATCCAAGGTGAAAAAGGCTACTTTTCGGAGCAGAAGGGCAACCTGATGAGCGAGGAATGAAAGACCCATTATGAAACTAAGAGAAAAGCAAGTAGCACAATCCCCTCACCGAGGGAGAAAACCCCTTCTGATTCTTGTACGTATAATAGATCTGTCTGGATTGGATCTACTAGAAGAGGAAAAAAAACCTCTATTTATGCCTTTAGGCAGGAGGAGCGACTGGGCTTGGGCTCTCTCGATCCATAGCAACTGGGGGAGAGGAAAGACGGAAACGGAACGGAAATCGTACCCCTCTGTGGGAGGCGGAGCAAGACTGACCGCAGAGTAGGAGTCTGGCAGTAGGGCGAATCTCCCGCTCGCTCACAGGATCGATCGCCCATGGAAGAAAAAGATTGACGAGTTATAGGTTCAGAAGGGGAATCCTGAATATGCTCATAAGTAAATCCATTCCTCTATCAAGCAATGCAATGGGTAGTTGCTAATCACGAAATATTGCCTATCCGGCTATGATATAAGTAACAAAACATCTTTCATCAGGGTCGAGGTACTAGAAGCCCTTCCAACGAAGGTTTTAAGCACGAAATTTTCCTTCTCACGAAACTTCCTTTAAGGATAACCTGCGAGTTAGGGATGATGTAAATGTACCTTAGAAGGATAAGCTAGGGTAATATGGAAGATTAGAACGGTTTATAGGTTCAGCAAGGACAGGCGAGAATGGATCCTCTCAAATAAATATGTTATAAAAGCCGGCAATAAGCCATCATCTGCGAATGAACACCCCTAGTAAGGAAAGGTGTACCAATTGGACAACAGGGCAACCCAACCTTGGAGCGCTAACCCTTTTGCTTAAAGGCCTTAGCCCAGGCACTCGGTGGTTAGCTTACGATTCATAGATCCATGCTCGGCTAAAGAGGGAAACACAGAATGTCATATCCATCCGAAAAAGAGAGGAGCAGCTAAAGAAGGTACTAACGTCTCACTCCAAACAACCAAGCGTTGCAAGGCTACTACTTCCGATACGAAAGAGAGCCTTCAACGTCTACCCTACTCTACTCCTCAACTCGTGCCATCCACGATGACTTCAAAATCTTAAAAGCCAGGGGGTACAGCTTTTCAGCGCTAAAGGACTGACCCCACAATCACTCTTTCGTCGTAGCGTGACCAGGAGGGGATCAACAAAGCTTATATCTTATATAATCGACTGGATCTGTATGTAACCAATGCCGGGGACGCTTCCCTAGTTGAGCAGTGGTAAGCAAGGGAAGGGGCGAAGCCGGACAGAAAGCTCTTGAGAGCGAAGATAAACCGAAGGTCTTGCTTAAGACAGGTATTGAGTAGGGAGTGAGGGCATATCAACTAATAGGTCCGAACGGAGAGTGAAAGAGAAACCAATCTATAAACCTGAAGAGGCCGTTACCCGAAGCCATTAGCAACAGGAACTGAAGTCGCTCTTACAGTCCCATTCAGCTTTACTTTGCTCTTCCTGGCTCGAAAACTACAGGGTAGTAGCAAGTTTCAGCTAGCTTGCTCCTGAAACCTACCTACCATAGCGACAGGACAAGAGATAGCTCGATCTAATCTATTCTTTGCTGTCCTATCTCTTCTAACCTCTTTTAATATATGCTAACCTTGAACAAACCTTGGTTGAGAGCCATAAGAGGAAGCTAAATAAGGAACTTAAACTGCCTATCGGGGATGTATATCACAATCGTAGGTCTACGATCAGGTAGGGCTTGAATTCCGTTCCTGAACCTAGTTTCTTTATTTCATCTATCCTTTGATTGCATTCCTTTTGCTTGGTCTGTTCCTAGCGGGGCGATGGGAGAGTGACAAAAGACCTATTTCGGGCCTTCCTGCTGGAAGGTGAGATTTCCATAGTGGCTCGCTCTTTCCTTTCCTAATAAGGTTTCTCATACGACGGACGAGAAGGCTCTTAAACCACCCATTCCTATTCCCATTCCAATTTCGATCCGTTCCGTCACCGGCCGAACGGGGTCAGCAAGCTGCAGCAAGCAAGAGGTAGGGCTAGGGCTCTGGAGCTTCTTATCGACCTGTGACCCTTCGCTCTTATCGACCGCATTTGTTCCATTCTTTTCGATTCGTATCTCACCCCTCCGGGCGTCATTGAACCATTTGGTCGGTGTCTCACTGAGCTGGGGAAAGGGTTTAAGAAAGAGCATTTGCTCTATTCTATTCATTCCTTTCCTCTCTATTCTATTCATTCTCGGTTCGATCCTACACAATTCCTCTTTCCCGGCTGGTAAACTCGTTCTGGCTATCAGACTTCTCGAGGCGATATTCTATACTTAATACCAATCGATCGAAATCAATATCAACAACATAGGGGCTCTAAAGGTAAGGAAGGCATTCAGGCATAATTCGATGCTAATCCCTGCATCTCGTGGGTGTCGGTGCGAGTAATCAGCATCGCGATTAAGTAAGTCAGTCGATGCCATGCCTAGCTCCTACTGGTATTGAAGGCAATATATGCAATCTCTCTTTTTTTTTTACAGCGAGGTTCGCAGGGTCCATAAACCGGGCAATCTTCCCCCCTATCTAGTAAGGTAGGGGGCATTCTCAGTCTTAGGCGAATCAATATCGATAGAGGAATGCAGGGAAAAAGAGCAGTGAAATACATCTTTCTAAGCTTGGTTGCCTCCGTCGATGTATCGCTCTATCGGTCCGGCCATTTGAGCCTTCTTCCCATTCTTTCCTCCAAAACCGGGGTTCATTGGTGCAGCCATCTCTGCTAATCCACCCCCTTAACGCCAATACTCGCAACTGGTTAGCTAAGGAACAATTACGACTGACTACTTTAGCTTAAGGCTACAGAAAGACATTTTTTTGGGTGTAATCGCTCTTGTTCGCTCAGATCCTGCTCTTCATTGAGTGGGCTTATCCGGAGGATCCTCGCCTTTCTAGCCAGCCTTGTGTTGCTAGGAAATGGCTCTCAGCCTTTTTCGAGGCTTTCACCCGCACTATCTCCTTGCAGCTTTGCCTTCCGCCCTTCGGTGGTATAGTAGGATGGATAACAAAGCCGCCTTCGGCCCTTCGCTTAGTAAGCCCCTCTTCGAGCCTCTACTGAATTCCGCTCGCCCCGGTCCTTAGTAGCGTTGACAAAGGCAACCTTTGGATTATGTTGTGACTGGTTAGGCTCGGTTGACTTTGTCAACGACACAAGCAAGGAGTTGACAAAGGAGAACAGCCCCCCTCTTGTTGATAGAGAGCTTACCGCCCCGCCCTTTATAGTAGCGACTGTTGTCATGGAAAAAGAGTGAGTTTTCTGTCAAATAAGCATGCTTTAATTAAAAGTAGGGGGCTGTCATTCGAGCCGCGTCTAAACAAAATGAAGGGTAAGGGCCCGTACTCTCTCTTCTGTAGATACGCTATCCCTTCCGGCTATGGTATGGGGGAAGGGAGATCTACCGATTGATTTGATATTAGATGAGCGGCCGTACTATGATCGTTCGGGAGACATGGCCCCACGCGCTACACACAAGAATGAATTGTTATGCGGTCGGTCAACTATTTCTGCAGGCAGCCTATCAAATCAGATCACGTATTCGTTTGATATGTCGTTCCGTCATGTACATGTATTCGGTCTAAAATTTGGATGTTCCTGCTCGTGCCCGGAGAGAGAATGGGCACGACTCCTCCTCTCCCCGTTCTACCGTCCAAAAGAGGCCGGCCGTTCTAAGTTCTTTATAGTTCCGTTCCGGAAGGCTCGGATAGGACCAGACCCAATCGGCCGGATCTGTGGAATCTGAACGGATCAGATCCAATCGGATCTGATCGTAGCTTCGGGTTCAGGTGCCGTACCGCGGCCGGACCGGAAAGGAGGGGGACAGCGAACCTCCTGCCAAGAGGCCAAGGTAGCTTGCTAACTCTCAGCCACTTGTTAGAAGGAAGTGCAGCTTGATTGGCGGGGGGAATCAACGGGAAGGTGACGGAACGGAATTAGACCTAGTAGATTATTCGATTCTATTTCCTCCTTTGGTAAGGATTGGCTTTAAGTGATAGAGGATGTGATTGGAATTCGTCTTTTCTTTGTTTGTATCACCAAGACACCCGAAGGGCCGGCCATATGTAACTCGGGAGACCCGGCCCATTCAAATCCAAATAGAACGAGCACCTACGACTAAGGGGAATGGAATGTCGACCACAGGGTGAGATGATCTTAGAATACGAGGGCGAGTGACTGGTCAAGTCATGAAACTGAGTCATTTTTATCAACATGGCTGCAAGTGGACTGGGTTTATGTGTTTGAACTGACTACGACCAAAGTCATGGCTACTTCAACCAAAAAAAGGGCTACCCCCTATTAAAATCGAAAGAAGTACCTCACCTCACTTACGAAGAAGTAGTTAGAGCTGGGCTCCGAACTATTTCGGTTTGGTTTTGTTTCATGTTTATAAGAGCGGTCTTATCAAATAAGGGATCAGACCGCTCCTGGTGTTCGAACTAGTCATTAATGGTCGGCTTAATTGGTATCCTTTCGGTATGCGTTGCGAACACTTTTATAGCGTCTCATCTTCTCTAGAGAAGCGAAAATCGAACGGATAGAGCAGATGGTCCAACTACAGAACTTATTCTTTTTCATTACTTCCATGGTCGTGCCTCGTGGCACGGCAGCACCCGTACTATTGAAATGGTTCGTCAGTAGAGATGTTCCCACAGGTGCCCCTTCTTCCAATGGTACTATAATTCCTATTCCTATCCCTTCATTCCCTCTTTTGGTCTATCTACATTCCAGGAAATTCATACGCTCCATGGACAGAGCAAAAAGTGGAGTGTTGGTCAGAGCAAGCCGCCCTATTCTATTACCAGACATAATTGGGAGAAGCTCATCCGAAACTAGAGCTAGAAACGCCTCATTTCGTTTCGTTCCCGTTCTTCATTTCCTTCTTCTCGAATCCAAGGGGGACTTGTCATATTTAGAATCTTTCTGCGGTGTGCTCCGTTTACTATTCTTTCGTACTCTCTTCTCTTTACCACGCGATAGGTCAGCGAAGCGTGAGCGGGCGCGGAGAAGGAAACGCCAAAGACTTCGGCCTAACGGGAATGAGCAACGACGAAATGACAAGATGAGGTGCCCCGGGCACCCCCATTTAGAAATAAGGGTCGAAGGTTTTGGGCCTGTAGCTTTCCCCGTCCCCCCTTCGTCGGGTGGTGCTTGTGTGGGGGGCGTGCCACCAGAAATCGGGCTTGAAGCTCTCGCCTTACCAACGAGCCGACAGCTGATGGCTGTTGGTCACGACTACTACCAAAAAGCTCCAATGAAGATTCATATTTCACATGGAGGAGTGTGCATATTTATGTTGGGTGTTATTCTGTCGTGCGACCCGGCGGCTTATGTGCGACCTGTGGCCCACGCCTCCTATTTGTTCAGGGCGGGCGGCGTGAACTCTGATTCGATCCGGGTATTCAATCCCGCCGCTGAGATGCTCAGTTGACTCCTTAACCTTGATAGGAAGATGGCTTATTCAAAAATTAGTGCATAAGGGTAAGGAACTTTGGATGAACTAATGCTAATGGGTTCCAGCCTCGCTGCTCGGAAACACCCAGTGCTGACCACACTGAGAGACACGAAAGCGCAGGTAACGCCAGTTGGCGAAGTGGCGTTAAGCATCCCTAGCGGTACGAAAAGAGAGGTCGTGATGATATCATCTACGTCCGTACCGCTCCTCGTGGAGTAGATCCCGCATCCAACCAAGCCTTTGACCAGGGAACGGGAGAATTCCCACTACCGCTGGCAGGCCAGCCGGGCCGTGAGCGCGGTGGGAACGGGCTTCCCAAAAAGCCAGCCCGGGCCAGGGTCAGCATAGAATGAAGGGGACGGCCCTAATGTTGTGTTGGCAAAGCCAACTTATTGGGTGGGTTGCGGGCGGATAAAAGCGGACGTGGGGACTCGGGTCGGGGCACAGCGTAACTAAGAGAGCCATTCCATGTAGGGCGAGACAGAATGGGCGGGCACGAGCGGTCTGGTGTCCGAGCCGATTGGTCAGACGACGACTACTTCACTTATTAGATTAGTATTTGCCGCTATCCCTACATGGAATGGGATGGAATATAAAGAACGCGAAGCGCTATAGTATAGGGTCGGTTTTTTTTTGGGGGGAAAAGCTTGTGAAGAAGCAAGCTTATCCCCGCCCCGACCGGCAGCTCTGCTGGGTCTCCCCATCTCTCCTACCTAAACTTCCCCCGGTCTTCGGCCCGAGCTGTATGAGGCAGAAACTCGTCCCACGTACGGTTCGGAGGCCGAGCCCCACCCCAGCAGTAATGGTGTGGCTTAGGTCAACTAACACAAAGAAGATACAGTTCACTCAACGATTGCCTTTGGGTTCCGAACTCCATATGGGGAAGGAGCGTTGTTGTTTGCGAGGTATCGATCATTTACATGGACCCACTTCTCATTCCATTTGTGGGAATTTTATGATCTATAAACCGTCCCTAACGAACGATCGGCTCATGTTTGAGCATGATGAATCACTTCGTGCCGACCTGTTGCCAATAAACTTTCCGGCCTCATATGAGAATGGAAAACTTGAGCATTTTCTGCATCGGTGGATGAAAAATCGCGAACATAATAATTTCTTGTTTACCATGTTCCCAGAAAAAAGATACTTTTTTTCTATTCGAGAAACGACGAGCACGACTGAAGTGGCTATACATACAAATCCACTTACGGATCTATATGCTCCGATTGGAACTGGAAGTTCCAGAACAGGCGGCTGGTATACCACCATAATGAAACTGCCTTTTATTTTTTGTATTCGGATAGGATTTCTGTTGGCTTCGTCGGGAGGCTCGCTTAGTTTGTTACGTCAGCTCAAAAAGGATAAGTTGCATTGGAATCGAGAAAGTTCCGTGGAGTTCATAATTGCATAAAAGGAGTCAAAGTAGTGGCTGCGGCGCGTCGAGGCACTTCTTCGACGGTCCCCGTCCGCCCGGCCTGCCGGCCCGCTCTGAAGAATTCATGGGCCGGCAGGCGGGCACTACTAACCAAGCCAAGCCTAGTTCTCGCCGATAGGCGCTGGTAGCTTGCTTCCAAGCCTTGCCTTATTTATATATATATATGAGTTGTGGCAATGAGGTAGGCCCGAAGGAGCCTTAAGCACTTGTACAATGCTCAAGTCAAGGCTCTGGGCAACGAGTGGGAGGGAGTACGCGCGCTAGCGCGCTACGGCTGTTAAGGCGCGCTAGCGGCTTGACGGAACGGAACTTCATTTTAATGCCAGCTCAAAAACGGAAGCGCGAGCGCCTTCTTCTCTTCTTTCTGTTCAGCCATATTGTTCGTGCATTGAAAATGGATCTTATACGCACGGGGAACGAAGTCAATTTATTTCCTATCTTTCGGTGAACAATATCTTTATTTTCTTTGATTTTATGTTCTAGGAATAAGAACTTTACCTTCCTCTGCAGTGAGCTTCTAGAGAGCGTGAAGCCTTATATTAATACTACTTGTAGATCCAGGCTTTTTCCGACGTAGCCACCTATGCCCTACCCGAAGGGGCGGTGGTTCCTTGTCTCTGTTATCCCTATCTCTCACAAGAGCGACTTAAGACAACAATCCATCGAAGCTCGGCGTACGCGATTAGAGTCAATTTGACTACTTTCACTTCAATGGGATAGACAGGGATCGAACCTGCCATGAGCCTTGCAAACTCTATCCCCCAATCCAATTAAGAGAAATATAAAAAAAGTAGATGGTATATTTCTCTTAAATAGAATAACATGTCGTATAGTTGCTGTAAGAAAGAGCAAAAGCAAGGAAGGCTGTAGTTGAATAAGTCGATCTTCTTTTCTTCTCTTGATTATCAATCAGTAGGCTTTGAAGCAGTAGTGCCCCACTATCAATCAGAGTAGGAGCTAACCACTACGCTAACGTAGGCTTCAAAGCTAAAGATAGGAGGGAAGGAGTGGAGTCAAGCCCTGACCGTCGTCCGCTCTGGTCGAGCCAGCCATCTAAGATGCTATCCAAGGCGAGTCCTTGAGAGAATGAATTAGTGTAATAGATGACAGCCGGACATTCCGGAAGGATTGATGACGCATCTTCCCGGGGTAGTGAAGTCTCCAATAGAACTCTTACTTCTCGCCCCTCTTCTCTGCCACCATCCCCCTTACATATGGCTAGGGTAGAGTACCTCTCTACTCATGTCCCAGGACTACGGCTCATCTATAACAATAACAATTCAATCGATTCCCTCTGTATACCTGCCTCTCTGTCCGGACCGGTGCAAGCACGATCTATTCATGCCCCTGCTTAAACCACTCTACCCATACAAAGATCTGCCTCTGCCACGCCCACTGCTTCAGTGAATTCCACCACTACAGGTTCCAGCGAACTACAACTTCCGATGGTTACTTTCTTGATCCTTCTTCAAGCGCCTGCAAGCAAGCTACGGGCTGATAAGCAGCCGCGCGAGTAGCAGGAGATGGCTCAGCTCTGCGTTCGCAGGCACCCTACACTACTGCCCACCAGAAGGAATTGAGTTGCTGACACTGAAGTTCGGAGCTATACCACACAAAAAGAAGCATGTTCTGGGCCCCGATGTCTAGTAGAGTAGAACCGAAGCGTGAACACTAGATCGAAGGCTGCTGCAGAGAGAGAAGCTTACCCATATTTGGATGTGTGGTTATCATAGGTCAGCCCAAGAGCGAATCTTTCTCTTTCTCTTTCACTGGCCTATAATCAATCTTTCCTTTGCTTGCGTGGCCTGGCTCAAGCCCGTTAATACCTTCAAGGTGAAAGCATCCCCCAATCGGTAGCTAAGCTAGTTGACGGACCCTGTCCTGTCCACGGAAAGCTTCACGCCCTGGAATGGAATAACTTAAGAAAGCCGAGTGCCGAACCGGAGATAAAGACGTAAACTTCTTAGAGCTACTTGAAGCTATACTCAAAGAAGGCCTACGCTTGACTTGTTCCTCCATTTTATAGTTCCGTTCCAGCTAGCGAGAGCACTACTTTACATGATAAGCGGCGAGTTTTTAGGTTCAGTAACGAACGATTGGGGATTTCGAAGATCCGATCTTTTCACATGCAATCCTCGATGAGATGATTCAATTAGGCCCGTTTTTGATCCTGAATGAATGGACGAAGGGTATCACATTAGGGACCCCTCTCAACTAGGTATTCGGCCTAAGGATAAATTGCATTTAAGCGAGCTTAAGCCTATAGTTACGTCTACTTTTAGGCAACCTCCTGCCTGATCGAAGAAAGGCCCCATTGCCTGATCATAGACTGGATTGGATGAGCTGATCAATGGAAATGTCCAATCCTTCTCCGACCAATCCTACCTGACTTGTCTTATCTATGCTAATCGTGTGGGACTGGCCCTACTCACTTACCGGAAAGAGCAGAAGGCATTGACCCGCTATCCCCTTACCGGGCCTCAAACTCTTCGCGCAATTGAATTCCTTCTTCCTCCGCAATTTCCAGTCTTAAGCTGGCGGATAAAGAGAAGTTCTTTGCCGTCTCATAAGAAATGGGAGGCCAGGTTGCCGATCCGAAAAGACAGGATACGCGAGAGAAGGGGACCATTAGCCACCAATAGTAGAGAGTGGGGGCGGTAGTGCGGTAGGCATGCTAGCGTAGGCTTCACCCCCTGACTCTTTCTGCTCCCGGGCTGTATCTTGCCAGTCGATGGTTGTTTTCGGCGATGTTATGACTATAGCTTCCGTTCCGTCTGGGTGGTGCCTTTTCTCACGAAGAAAGGAGAATGGAATTTCTTACCACCCTTCGATCAGCTAATAAGGGGCACGGATCGTTAGCTCCTGCACACACACGTGGTACTGACTTGGCCTAACCCGCCTAACCGAGACTATTCCTCGAAGAGTGGTGATCCGCTTAAACAAAGAGGTTGGTTCAGTACGCTCCCCGCCTAGCCCATCATCCCTAACGAACGGCAAGAGCAGATCCTTTTCTCGAGCAAAGCCAGACGGAACAGAGGCTAAGCAAGCTGAGGCATGAAGTTCACCGCTGACAGTTCAAGTAGTAGTGTTCCACTGTTCGATAGTTAAGCGATCTCGTACTAAACGCAAACACCGTGTTTTTTCGGCATCGAGCAGTTTCCGCTCTGAAAGAGGTGCCAAAATAGAGAAATTGAAGTGCTTTTACATCTATATGCGGCTGGACTTGATCAAAAAGATAGCGCGTCTCAGGGCGGAATTGGTCTTGCTAGCTTTTTCCTATAGGCGAGATGCACCGTTTTGAGGACTTCTACCCAAAAAGAGGAGATCTAGTAGGTGGGCGAGTGTACTAGCAGTGGTTACGGCTGTTCCCTTAGCCTATGGTGATTCTATTCTAGGTCATTCGCAAGGTCTCCGTATAGTTTTGTGTCGTAAGTTTGTGGTTCTTCCCTCTCCTTTCAGTCGAGTGACTTCGTACCTCCCCTGACCAAGAAAAACAAGTTCCAGAGGCATCTTCCGTTCATATCGATTTTTTTCCTACTCCTTTCTTTTTTTGTTCCTTCTATGATCATAGTGGTCCATCATTAGGTGGTACAGCAAAAGCAAGCCAAAGTCGACTAAGCACCCGAGTAAGTTAACTGGCGAGAGGCGAGACGAGAATCCCATTCTTGTTCTTGAAGTAGCCTGGGCTTGGAAGACACGAATATACCCCATTACCACTACCTTAACCTTACATAAGCTCTGCTTGTACCCGAAGACTCTGCTGCATAATATCTGCATGGAAGAAAGATCATCGACCGTCGCCGTAGTGGAAAAGGCTTCTTCAACGAAAAGATCAGAGGCAGGTTAAATCCCAACAGTTCCCATCTTTTGTGCGTTAAGCGGAAGAGTAAGCAGCATAGCATATTCATGGATGGGATGTCTTGGAAACGGTTTCAGAGGCTTTATGAATGCTTTCTTTTGCACCTCGGCATAGGCTAACGTGAGATTGATCATGTCATGGCTTTCAGCTGTTTTGGATATATCAGTTATATATAAAATATGGCTTTCTCTCTGTCCGTAGAGCTTTCTTTAGTTGCATTAAACACTTGTACTGGCTTACGAGCTTTCCAGAAGAAGTACCCTGATTTAGAGTACATTATTAAGTTTCTCTGGAGCCGGAAAGTTCTTGGACGTCTCGCCTCTCCTCATATGAAATCTCGTATGTGGGAAAGGCGGAAAGTGTTCCTTTCTGAACCTAGTAATCCGTCTGCCGCAGACTTTGAGTGGTGGTTGATATGGCTAGTGCCTTTTCCCGCCCAGAGCCATTTGTTGAAGTGGAAGTGCTTCCGATAGTGGGTCTGGTGAGGGTGACTCTCAGAGTCACTTCGTCCCTTGCAAGGTCCTCCACGGGACAATCTCTCTTCTTTTCTTTTATTCAAGCTTGTGATAAAGCCATCCAGTTTCAGTTTGTCTTGCTTTCCTTTGCTCTTTTGCTAGCACGCGGGATTCATTCTGACTATTGCACCGGACGGACTGACTCATAGGCTTGCTTACTACTTGATGGAGACAGGGTAGGGCAAGAACTATTTTATCCCGGGGAACTAGAGGGTTAGCTCTAGCAACAGTGAATGACTCTAAACCCTTGCTTAAGATCTCTCCTGGGTGCTGACTTACTATAGAACCGGGTAGGCTTCGTTGATTGATTGGCATTTGATTAAAGGAGTCCACGTTTCAATATGGTATGCTGGTGTATTCAACCTCGGCTACCTCTCTTCGTAATTATTTCAATTATGGATGCTCAGAGTCGCCAATAGGTTGTGCCAACTTCTAATTCTGGGTGGGGCAAGGTTCAGCCGTTACGAGGACGTGAAGAGGGACTAACTCGAGAAAGGAAGAAGGCGGGCGGTTCTCACCTAGCGCTTACGCTGGGGAAGGAAACCCCCTTTCCTTTCGATTTCAATCCCCTTCTTTTGCAGAGCGGAAGCGGACCCTCGATAGAAGCTTTGCTTAGTAGCTTAACTCTTTCTACTGGCGTGGCTCTGCTGGATGCTTTTGATCAATAGGAAGAGGAGGAAGAAAAACAAGCTTATAATATAATGAGCATCTATTTGAGTCGATCATTTCCAAGATCTAATTCCAGTTTTTTCTTATGTAGTGGAAACGCCTCACAATCTGCAGTTTTACGCTTAAGCGAAGACATTTTCTTGGTGGATGCAGGACTTGGGACCCCCAGAATTTGTATGCAAGATGAGCCTACAGGAGTGCCAATCAACCGAGCCACCAGGTTTGAGAATAAGGTGGGATCCCTGGATGTAGTGGCTGGTGAATCACTGATCAAAAAGCGGATTTTGGAGAGATTATTCATCAATCTAGTGGCCGGTGAATCACTGATCAAAGAGCGAGCAGCCGCCAGGTTTAATTCTTTGGTGGGATCCACAGATGTAGTGGCTGGTGAACCGCTTCTTCTTCTTCCACGAAGATTCAGACAAAACCGAGCTTGGATGGAACTGAACAAGATTTGGCGAACGAATACAAAGGTCAAAGGCTTTTTTTTTTTTAAAGTCAAAGGAGGTTATTCAGTAGCCATCGCAGGTTTCATTACTTTTCTTCCATTCCGTCGTCTCGGGATAGCGAATGATCGATTCATCATTGAGAGCATTAAGCCCAAAAGGAAAAGGAAAAGGACGAATATTGTGGTGTGGTCTTCTAACAGCGGCAGATCAAACAAGAACTTGATGAGCCTTACGAAAAAAAAAAGAAAGATTTTCAATTCCGAAGCCTAAGAACACTCTATCACCTTAATCCATTCTTGAGGGTCTGGCACTGATTCCGGCCCTCAATTTACATGGCGAAGAAAGGCAAAGGCTCTTGTTCGAATGCGTGACTGCGGCGCGCCTATCGTCCCGGTACGGCACTCTAAAATGCATGTTGGGTTGAGGCCAGCAAGAAGACTACTACTAGGGAGACGCAGAATGGAATTGAAGGCATAGTCTCAAAGAAAAGAATTGAACACCAACGAGTGGCGGTTATAGAGTCTCGCAAAAGAAGAGTACGCGCGCTAGCGCGCTACAACTAGCATCCAGCTGAAAACGGAAGCGCGCCCCCGGACGTAGCCATAGTGTGAACCGGGTAACCAGTCATGATAAGAA